GTAAGGTATACTAAGCCTATTTTACGTTGTTGACAATGTTTACAATGAAACTTAGCATTAGCAAAGATATTAGTTTTTTCAAACTTTATCGTGTGCACAAAATTGGGGTTGGGTTAGGTTGGAGTTTTTAACCAGACTCGTGTTATGATAAAAAATTCACTAGAATTGGATATACCAAAGAAGGGTAGTATAATTAACTCGTTGATTTCGGACAGGAAAAGAGGAAAATTCCATATGAATTTTCCTACGAAGAGTAATGAGGACAAAGTTGGTTTGTTTATCCACAACTAGAAAAAGATCAATTGGGTCCATTGAAATGAAATGTGTTTTTGCTTTCCCAATGAATGGGCTTATAGGAATGATTGTCTTTTGATGAAGCAATCAGTCAGTTAAAACAATAACGAGGAAAATCAAATAAAAAAAGATACAATTTTTTGTATTCGAATATTTATTCGTTTTTTTTTTTTTTTTCTTTTTTTTAATTGTATAGGGCTCTAGGGCTATACGGACTCGAACCGTAGACCTTCTCGGTAAAACAGATCAAACTTATTATTATCAAAATGATATGAACTGTTTCAAAGACCCAACATGCATTTTTTGTGCATTGGGCTCTTTCATTAACTAATAGAAATATCAGCTAGTCCGCCATTTTTATTTTTGACAGAAAAATAAGAAGATGGCTCCATGTGCTCTGAGTCATTATGTTGATTCAGATTCAGGAACACTACCAAAGTTTTTCAAGGGGGGTTATCTTGACGTAGGTTTGCCTCTGGCCTAGATTAACTTAAGTGAAATGAAGTCTCTATCGCTCTACTTAAAAATCAAATATGAAACTTCATACACCTTAAAGTTCATAGGACGAAAAGAGGTTTTTTTGAGGCCCTGATACTCAGCCTAGCATTGAATAGACTAGGTATTCACCTTATCAATATATCAAATCAACGGTGGGGTCTGTTTGGCACCTAACTGGGCACCTAAATCGGACTGAACCCTTGTCAGGCTATTGTTCTCTTCTTCCCTCAAAGTTATCGAGTAAGACATCGATTTATCAATAAGATCAATTTTTTTGATTGCATGATGCACTCCCCTGAAAAACATCGGCGCGCGTGTAAACGAGGTGCTCTACCAACTGAGCTACAGCCCTTAGTGCTTGTAATACATATTTTATTATGTAGATAATTTCTTGTCAAGATGACTATTCCATGATCCAAGATCATATTGATCGGTATTGCTTCTAAGTAATATGATATTTATAATCCATCGACGGGAGGAGTCCCTTTTGGTTTTCTTTGTGAAGATAAATGACCTACTTAACTCAGCGGTTAGAGTATTGCTTTCATACGGCGGGAGTCATTGGTTCAAATCCAATAGTAGGTAGAACTTATTAGATACCGCGGTCAATGGTATCTAATAAGTTTTTATACCCATTTTATTTTAGTAATATTTTTTTTTGTATCTTTTCTATTCTATTTATTTTTCGTTGCATAAAAATGTGATCATAAAAATATGATTTCGCTTGATTGTATTTAATCGACAGAATCAAGTCAAACAAAACAACCAAATATAGGGTGTATAAATTGATGATTATTCGGACACACCGACTGGTTATGAAATGGCGTTGATAGCCTCTACTCGTGTCCTAGCCCGTCGTAGAGCTAGATTTGCCTCAATTGTTTGTCTCTTTCCTTCAGCTTTTCTCAAAGCATCTTCCGCTATTTCAAGAGTTTGCTGAGCTTCTTGTGGATCGATGTCACTACTTTTCTCTGCATCATTTACTAAAACAGTGATTTCATTATTACCTATTCTAGCAAAACCGCCCATCAGAGCCATCGTTAGCCATTGGTCGTTAAGGCGTATTCTCAAAATACCTATATCTACTGCTGTGGCAATAGGAGCGTGATTTGGTAATACGCCAATTTGTCCACTATTAGTAGATAAAATGATTTCTTTCACTTCTGAATCCCAAACAATTCGATTAGGGGTCAGTACACAAAGATTTAAGGTCATTTCTTCAAATTGCTCTCCGTTTCTAAGTTGATAGCCTTCGCCGTAGCTTCATCGATGTTACCTACCAAATAAAAGGCCTGTTCGGGAAGACCATCTAATTCTCCGGAAAGGATTAATTGAAAGCCTCTAATTGTTTCTGCTAAACCAACATATTTTCCCGGAGAACCCGTAAAGACTTCTGCTACGAAAAACGGTTGTGATAAGAAACGCTCAATTTTTCGCGCTCTTGCTACGGTTAAACGATCTTCTTCGGATAATTCGTCTAATCCAAGAATAGCTATAATATCTTGAAGTTCTTTGTAACGTTGTAAAGTTTGCTTAACCTGTTGTGCAGTTTCATAATGTTCTTCACCGACGATCCGGGGTTGTAGCATAGTTGACGTTGAATCTAAAGGATCTACTGCTGGATAGATACCTTTGGCGGCTAATCCTCTTGATAGTACGGTAGTAGCATCTAAATGTGCAAATGTCGTAGCAGGAGCAGGGTCGGTCA